AGATCCTGAACGGTTCCTGTAAGTTGAGCACCCCTTTCAAGGAAATATAGAATAGCAGGAACATTTAAATAAGTTTGATTCTTTATCGGATCATAAAAACCCACTTTTTGAAGATCTTTTCCTTCTCGTCGGGATCGAACATCAATTGCAACGATTCGATAGACAGCTCATTGAGATAGATGTAGATGAATAATACCCCTCCTAGAAACGTATAGGAAGTTTTCTCCTCGTACGGCTCGAGAAAAAAGAATTTGATCCGAAGTTTTATCTATGTATAAAATTCTAATAAATGACAAAAGGATCCATAAAATCATCAAATCAATTAGACTATGATTTAAATCTTTTTTTCTTCTTCGTTCTTGAAAATGAAAAAAGAGATAATTCGTACTCATAACTCAAATTTAATAACTCTTAAATAGCTCAAAGAACAATAGTTAGGCAATTTCATTTATTGAGTGGTCTTTACACCCGCCGTTTCGTTTGTCTCTCGTTTAAAAACTAGATTTGATTCTTAAATCTGGCCCAGCAGTTATTGAGACGGTGTTTCCTTGTTTTGGGATCCTTTATCAATCATTAGGTTTAGACATTCCTTCGGTGCTTCTTAATCCTTTAAAAATGGTAGCAACATACCCCTTATTTTTGATTTCCTTCTACCCAAGAATCTTACGAACGATGGATTCCCGTGTGATACACTTTGGATCGAAAAAGTTTGATTAATTCCAACCAATTTTCCTTTTTACTGAAGAATTTTCTCGAATGGGATCCTTTCGATTTTTATATCTAAGAGATATTCACGAAGTTGTTCCAATTTATTGATTTGCATTAACCCTAGATTCTTACTCCGAAAAATGAATTAATACGTTCTACTCGAGCTCCACCATGGACTATTTCCATTACCAACTGATGTCGAGTCACGAGCACCTTCACTTATATAGAAATAGAAAATGGTGGATAAAAGAAAGAATCCACAATGGATCGGGCCCTTCAAGTCGCACGTTGCTTTCTACCACATCGTTTCAAACGAAGTTTTAGCATAACATTCCTCTTAATTTGGAATTGGTATGGAATTGATTCAATTGTGAAATCATGAATAGTCATTGGTTCAATTATTGTGTATACGTCCCAATCTATACTCTTTTCTTCTATATAGAGATCGGTAAATATTTTTGGGAAGAAGTTTTAGCAAGAACTCTTAATTTTTTTTAATTATTAATAATTAAAATTACAGAAATAAGCTAAAGAGTTTGTTCTTTAGTGAATTTTTGAATCTGTATCTTCACGTATCAAAGATTCGACTTAATTTCTAAGGAATTATTAAACATATTAATAATGAAAAAGGGGTTCCTATCATTATTTGAAGAAAACAGTAAGGTACATATTTGATCATCATAGAAAAAAAATAAGTATAAGTCCCTTTTTTAATATTTTTTTTTAATATTTTAATATTAATTGAATAATAATAATAAACTAGATACAACAAAAAGTAGGAAAAAAGATTGTTTTCATATCTATTAAATTGACTGAACAACTACCCTGTCACCATTCTAAATCGTCTATATTCAAAATTTCGGATCACAAACCTTTTTCACAAAATAAAAAGACTTTTGTTATTCTATTCAATGTTATTCTATTAAAATAGAACAATAAATATATATATGATAAACTTTTACTCACTTTATATTTTATAGCAAGATAAAGTGTTACTGAATCTCTGATTAAACAAAATACATATAAAGTGAGTAAAAATAATAAAAGAAATAAAGAACCCCCTGTTCCAGAAATTTACATTTTTCATTTGGGCCAAACACGAAATAACGAACTAAAAAAAAAAATGATATTCAAAGAAAATACATTAGTTAGATATAATATAACACTCGATTTTTGTTAAATTTTTGGTAATGTAATTCGGGCAGACGCAGATATTTTAATATTAATACCTTCGATTAATGATTAACTCTTATCTGGTCACCCATTCTATGGGACATAATCGAAATGAAAGGGGCGATTCTGATCAAGGATACAAACTTCCTAGCTACCAAACCAAAAAAGTCCAAATTAAGTTGCTCCTGCTTTTTATTTTAACCTAACGTGTCCAGACACTTACTGCTATCAAGTTTGAGTTAATTTTATTAGTACCAAAATAGTTTGAATTCAGAAAAATTCATAAATAATTAGACTACCCCATTTACTTACAATCTAAAGAGTAATAAATAATTATTGAGAATTCTATTTTTAATAAAATGGAAAATAGATATGGAACAGAGGGTTTTTCTAAATAACTAACTTACCTAACCCTAAATAGGAAGGGTTTGAACATATGATCAAAAAACCAACCGGCTTTTTTGAATTCAAACTCTCAGAATCCATGTTCCCACCTTACCTGGATCCTAAATAGATTAAATTACACCCGTTTTGAACTAGATTGGGTTTAGTTTGTGAAAAAGAGTATGATTCATAACAGATAAGAATCAGAAGAACGAAACGCATTCCACCGAAAATTCAACTTTTAATTTAAACAGAACCGTCTTTTTTCTATTCTAAGATAATGGATATCCTCTGGGACGGAAGGATTCGAACCTCCGAATAGCGGGACCAAAACCCGTTGCCTTACCGCTTGGCCACGCCCCATTTAGATTTTTATTCAACGCTAATTAAAGCCTAATATTTGTAGTAATTATTTGTCAACTCCAATTTTAATATCTAGGGAATTCTTACTAGCATTTTGATAGGTGTGGATCTAGAATTCAACTTCATTTATTGATCATTAGATATAATTCAATTAAGATATTGTATGAAAGTATGATTTCTTCTATTCTCTTTTGAGAATTGGAGAATTTTTGATTGTATGGGTTCAAAAGAAGAATTTTTTTGTCGACCTTAATTTTTCCCTTTTTCCTTATATCAATAACTCAATCAAAATACAATTTTGTTCAAGAAAAAAATGTATGTTATGCTTAATATCTTTAGTTTGATTTGTATCTGTCTTAATTCTGACCTTTATTCCCATAGTTTTTTCTTCGGAAAATTGCCCGAGGCCTATGCTTTTTTGAATCCAATTGTAGATGTTATGCCAGTCATACCTGTCTTCTTTTTTCTCTTAGCTTTTGTTTGGCAAGCTACTGTAAGTTTTCGATGAGATCTTTAATTTAATAATCTCCTAGAAAATTCATGATTTATTCGAGAAAAAAAATTCTAACAATTACTAAGATCAGATAAGTTTTAGAGTCTGAACCCCACCCCCAATTCAAACATTGAACTTCTTTGGTAGTCAAGATAAATTCGGTTTACCTCGTTTTGTTCTTCTCATTTTTTCATCCCTTGTTCAGTAAAAGCCCTAACAAATCGTATTCCAATTAAAATATTAATTATAAAATAATAATTTAGGGTCTTGGGGACTATTTAACGGGGGATGTGAAAGAAATTTTGGTTAATGAAAAGCTTTTATTCCAAATTACTTTTTTGAAATTCTTTTCGATTTCTAGACAGAACCTAGTTTCTTGGTATCTAAATAGCATATGAGGTAGAAATTGGAGGATCTACTCTCTTTTTTTCAAAAAAAAAAAATTATCTTGGAGATTATGTAATGCTTACTCTCAAACTCTTCGTTTACACAGTAGTGATATTTTTTGTCTCTCTCTTTATCTTTGGATTCCTCTCTAATGATCCCGCGCGTAATCCTGGGCGTGAAGAATAAAAAGGGGGTTCTCTTTTCCATTTTCTTATAATTTTATGGTTAACTAAGCACAAAGGATTTGCAAAATTTGAAAAAAAAAAATCAAGTCATCAATGAAAACGGAAAGAGAGGGATTCGAACCCTCGGTACGAATAACTCGTACAACGGATTAGCAATCCGACGCTTTAGTCCACTCAGCCATCTCTCCTAATTCAAAAAGATAATTACTATGTTAGATTAGATTAGACAAAAAGGAAGAAATATTTCTTTCTATCGAGTATTTTAATATGTACAACTTTTATCAGAAATTTCATTGTGATAAATATAAATAACATATAATAAGGACTCGAAAGTGCCAACAATCTAAAAAGAAAACGAAAGAAGACCAAAGAGACCCTTGCGTTGATTTTCTTCGAAAGGCCCTTCTTATTGCCACGGGCGGGCCCGGGCAGTCCCTAGCCGGGCCTTTTTTTGTTCCATCAAATTTATAGATATAATGATGATTTATATTACTTTATATTATTTGAAAATCCAAACGCTTATTATTATATAAATTTAATTTATATAAATAGAAATAGAAAATTCAATAGGAAATATTGAAGCAAGAATAAAAGGAAAGAAAGATTATTTCGATCCACGAAAACGAAAAAAAAGGGGGGGGGGGGGGATCAACACTCGAACTTTGATGATTTTGTGGATGATCTTATCTTGATTATGTCCCATTTCCCTATTGGACAAAAGCCCCGGTTGTATACAATAATTGCATTGTGGCGGGTATAGTTTAGTGGTAAAAGTGTGATTCGTTTTTTTAACCCTTTAAGAGTTAAAGGGTCTTTGCTTTCGGTTTGATTCATATTCCGAGCAAAAACTTTATTTTCTATAAAAAAGGATTAAACCCTTTACTTCTCAATAACATAGTCGAGAAAAATATAGATTCTCGTGATTTGTATCCAACAGTCACTTAGAAAGTGAGAAAGTGGATTATGAAATTGCGAAACATAATTTTGGAATTGGATTATAATATTAATACTTGCATAAGTAGGAGTAAAGGATCCATGGATGCAGGTAGAAAGTAGGTTTCGAATCGTAACTAAATCTTCCATTTTTTCTATACGAAAAAAAATGGAAGCAAAATAGCTCTTAAACGATGACTGTAGTTTACTAGAGACATCAACCTATTGTTTTAGCTCGGTGGAAATAAAACCGCTTTCCTCAGGATCTTCTCAACTAAACTAAAAATAGAGAACGAAGTAACTAGAAAGATTGGTATAATAACTCTCCTCTAGAGGGATCATCTAGAAAGCGATTCGTTTTTTCTCTATTCAGA